CTCTTTGGTCATTAAGGAACACAAAAGAAAGTATAAAAAGAAACGTCGATTGACAGAAAAAATTTACAAGATATGATCTATCTGAATTTCAAGTCTCAATTCCAACAAATTTTTGACTTTAACTAAAAAAAGATCCATTTTTTGATTTTGAAACGGTTTTATATATGAAATGAATCTATATATTTCAATTTGTTTGTTACTTATTTTGTTAGTGAATTGAGGTATGTAGATTTCAATACACATAAAAGACCAGAAAAAGTTTTATAGTCTTTTATGTGTACGTCTGCTTTGGCTCGAATGATCGTTCTGAAGAAACTTCAGTTAAGTTATGTTATAGAAAAAAGAAAGAGGATTTTTGAGTTTTTTCCCTCCTGCTAAGAAAGCGTTCATTCTTTCTTCAGCCCATTTCTCAAAATACTTCAATTGGTACACGCAAGAAATAGGCCAATTCAGCAGCTTTTTGTTCAATTTCCCTTGGAGTCAAATTCTCATCAGTACGAGTCAAAGGAATGGCCCCCTGGCCTCTGATGTCCATATAAAGGACACGACGAGCATAAATACCCTCTTTAACTTCTATTCTGATGGACTGAATATTTTTTATAAGGAATCGGAGGCAGATGCGACGATTTTTTCCAGGAAATCCCCAACGAAAAATACACACTATTCCTTCTTTTCTATCGAATCGATCATAACCACTACCTACATTCCACGAAATTGTACACCACAAATAGGAACTAATAAAGAGACCTGCGATCCCATAGAAAGACATCACGAGCCCTTGTGGAAAAAAAACGATTTGCTGAGACGGAAATAAAGATGTGAAATTTCTACCAAAATAACTGGAAGTTCCAACCAATAAGAATCCTAATGAACCTAAAAAAAGGATAATGGCCCAGCAGAAATTACTTGTTTTTCGAGACCCCGTTATAGATTCTATCCATATATGTTCTGATCGACAACTCATACTTGATCCGGTTGCATTTTATTGGAATTGAGAGAATACCCAAAATTCATTTGACTTGACTCTTTTTGTTTCCGAAGTAACTCTCATCAACTAGCACTAGGTTGATGTGAACCTTTAGGAGTAATTCATCAAATTGGTTAGATCTAAAATAATAACATACCCCTTCTCGTATGATCCCACTATAGATATTGACATACATATAGATACACCGACTTTTTATTTTGGCCATCTGGCAATCCTGATCTTTTTGAAAATAACTAGAATTCATTTACCCATATATCATGTTTCTGCAGGCATAAGAGTTTTTCCTTTAATCTTCGACGGAAACCATATGTTACACCATATTCCACTAAATAGATATCTGTGTTATGATACGAGTCTAAGTTCAAAAAAAATGGATGAGATTGGGTCCTACCGGATCTAAACAATCTTATTTTTTTGAACATGAAGAGATAAAGAAGCCATTGCAATTGCCGGAAATACTAGGCCCACTAAAGGCACAAAAACAGAGGGAAAGTTGAAAGTTGTCATAGAATGGGTACCTCGATTTACTATTTGTACCTGTTATTATTATTTAGAAAGATATCTTATAATAATTATAATTAAGAATTGGAATTATGAAATTCTTATTAATTAAGAATTCCATTTATTAATTAGTATTTATGAAATTGGAATTCGAATTGGTATAGATCTCAGTATATATCTAAGAGAGTATATACTGAATTGGTATAGATCTCAGTATATATCTAAGAGAGTATATACTGGACTTATTCATCTTTCTACATGACAAATATATGAGAATCACCTTTCTTATTATTCTTTATTTTTTCTCGTCTTTTGCTCTTGTCTCCTAATTGAAATTTAATAAAAAAAAGTTTCTTACAAATTATCGAAAGATTCGTTCGAATCCGACCCAACAGGGATTCTTAGTCAAAATGAGATTCTCGAGAAATAGAGAAAGATAGAAAACTCTATGTCTATCAATCTACAATTAGATCTTATGTCGACAAAGAAAATTCCATTTGTCTGATTTTTACTCGGAGTCCGATAAACTAACTACTTGTTTGCTACAAATCAAATAATTGAACTTAATGTTCTGTTCTACTCGATTGAATTTTGATTCAAAGGAAAGAAACCATGGAACTGAAATAACTCATTCAAAACGCTTTTTAAAGTATTACGTGGTACGACTAGATCGAATAACCCCTTATCGAATAAATATTCCGTCTCTTGTGAACCTTCAGGTACTTCTTTATTCAATGTTTCTTCAATTACCCTTTTACCCGCAAATGCAATATAGGCATTGGGTTCGGCAACAATGATATCCCCCAACATACCAAAACTGGCTGTCACCCCACCAGTAGTAGGAGATGTAAGGATTGATACATAGAATAACTTTTGATTTGTTTGAAAATGATATAAAGCAGAAGATATTTTAGCCATTTGCATCAAGCTCAAACTTCCTTCTTGCATGCGTGCCCCCCCGGAAGCACACACTATAATAAGAGGTAGAGATTGATTAGTAGCGTACTCAATCAATCGGGTTATTTTCTCACCCACTACGGATCCCATACTACCCCCCATAAACTCAAACTCCATAACCCCCATTGCTACGGGAATACCATTTAATTGGCCTATACCGGTTTGAATAGCCTCAGTTAATCCTGTCTTTTTTTGATAAGAATCCTTACGATCTATATAAGGATCGTCCTCAAAATCCAATTCAAATTCAAGGGGATTCTCCTCGGAATGCAATTGAATGGGAGCCTCCTCGGAATCCCGTTCCTTGGTCTCCCGTTCAAGGGGATTCTCCTCGATATCCTGTTCCTTGATCCCCGGTTCAATGGGATTCTCCTCGGAATGCAATTGAATGGGAGCCTCCTCGGAATCCCGTATCCAATGGGATTCTCCTCGGAATGCAATTGAATGGGAGCCTCCTCGGAATCCCGTTCCTTGGTCTCCCGTTCAAGGGGATTCTCCTCGATATCCTGTTCCTTGATCCCCGGTTCAATGGGATTCTCCTCGGAATGCAATTGAATGGGAGCCTCCTCGGAATCCGATTCAATGGGATCCTCCTCGGAATCCGATTCAGTGGGATCCTCCTCGGAGCCTCCTCGGAATCCGATTCAATGGGATCCTCCTCGGAATCCGATTCAGTGGGATCCTCCTCGGAATCCCATTTAATGGGATCCATTGAGGCCATCTTTTCATTCATAGGATCCCAAGTATTCGGATCGATCAAAAGTTCGATTCTTTCTGAACTATTCATTATCAAATGAGATTCACATCCTTCACAAATATACAATCTTTCTTTCAAAAATCTCTTATAATTTAATGTATAACATTCTTCGCATAGAACCCACAAATGCTTGTATGAGGGCTCCTGAGTAAAATCCTCCTCAGTCTCACTTTCTATTTGAGTAAAATCCTCCTCAGTCTCACTTTCTATCTGAGTGAAATCACTATCATTCGTGCTGGTTATTATACCAAAATGCTCCATTTTACTACTATTTTGACTCTCACCACAAACGGAACTAGAAAAGTCACTCTCATCGCAACTCCAAATGCTATATCCTCTCTTCTTATTATTCCAAATAGAAGAACCGTCGTTACCCTTGCAAATCTTATTTTCAATAACACAATCTGTGTTATAACTGTCCTCACTAACATCCCTAAAAGTGCCATCATCGTTTAGATCCGTTTCACAGGTATTGTGAAGATGAATATCCGAATCTAAATGATTCGGATATTCATCTTCACTGTTATTTTCACCAGGACCGGCACTGCCCGTTGATTTACTTAGTCCACACCTGTGCTCGAATTTCAACAATACCAAATTGAACCCCAATTCTTTCAGAGAATAACCCCCCCGATGTCTGAAAAATACATCCGAATGAAATTTCCATTTTATCATAGTACTACCCCCCAGATGGCTGTTTATTAGCCTACTTTTGAAATTACATAGATAATAATATCTATGTAATTACATGTCTATTATAGAAGTTTCTGATAATAAATTCTGACAGTAAATCCAATATTGAAAAAAAAAAAAGAAAATCTTTAATCTGGGTTAGCACTTTACTAAAACTATAAAGTATCTAATTAAGACTTAATTCCCGTTCATTTGAATTAGAGCGGAGGGGTTACTATTTTGAAATGTGAACCCCCTGCTTTTGCTTTGTTAAAAGTTTCTTTCCTCTCCTTTGAATTATAGCTCTCATTTAATCGGGCCTCGCTGTAATTATACCTCTCATTTGATTTGAATTAGACCATTCATTTCAATTATCTCAAATTAATTGATTAAATTGACTTTTGGAAAATGCATGATTTTATGTTTAAAATGAATATCTTATTTTGAAAAGATTTTTGATTATTAGCAAACATATATATACACATTCATTTATATATCATATCTTTCAAAATCATCATTTCATTTCAAAATCTCAGCCTTATTTGGTAAAAAAGAGCTGTTGGGCATTTATTATGGAGTGTTACTACTATTTTTACTCTCACCACAAACGGAACTAGAAAAGTCACTCTCATCGCAACTCCAAATGCTATATCCTCTCTTCTTATTATTCCAAATAGAAGAACCGTCGTTACCCTTGCAAATCTTATTTTCAATAACACAATCTGTGTTATAACTGTCCTCACTAACATCCCTAAAAGTGCCATCATCATTCAATTATAGCAACAGGTATTGTGAAGATGAATATATTTTGATTCGGATATTCATCTTCACTGTTATTTTCACCAGGACCGGCACTGCCCGTTGATTTACTTAGTCCACACCTGTGCTCGAATTTCAACAATACCAAATTGAACCCCAATTCTTTCAGAGAATAACCCCCCCGATGTCTGAAAAATACATCCGAATGAAATTTCCATTTTATCATAGTACTACCCCCCAGATGGCTGTTTATTAGCCTACTTTTGAAATTACATAGATAATAATATCTATGTAATTACATGTCTATTATAGAAGTTTCTGATAATAAATTCTGACAGTAAATCCAATATTGAAAAAAAAAAAGAA